TCGTGAAGCAGAAACATAAATGTACTCCCATTAATGTGGAATAGGCGGAACTGAATTAGTCAATTCAAGTCAGCGTTGTCAATTTATCCAGAACTTCTCTCTTTTCCTCGGTGAAACAAGAATCCGTTTTGCTCAAACCAAAGCACTTAGTTTAGCCTTTGTTTCCTCTGTGCCCTGTCTTCTTTAAAGATTCATCCAATGGAATCCCGACTCCCTTTCTTTTTGATTTCCATTCTATTTCTAATTAGAAATTAGAACCTAATTAAGATAGGATGACTAATGTATGCAGCCTAATGAGGAGTAATACTATAAAAATAAAGAACTCTATTTCAGAACTATGAGACAGAATATTCTGTTTTCTTATTTACTCTTTCTTTATTTTTGGATTTTATTTAAAGTAGATCGATTTAGATAATGTATATATAAGCAAAGTAATATACTTCAAACAAAGTAGGAATTCGCAAGATGGAGAAAATCATTGCAGTTATTATAGGGAAGTCTAGGGACTTAGAGCATATCCTATTTGAAGGAGGATGGAATTCAAATCAGGTAAGGGATCCTTCCTTCTATTGATTTGATAGAAATTCGTTTTTCTTTTCCTGTCTCTAAGATTTTCGATGAATGAGCCTGTGGTAATGCTTTTATCTCTATTCTATGGCGCAAGCGACCGTCCAGTCTATAAACAAGTACTAATGAGGAAATGAAAACTATACTAAAGGAAACATAGGATCTCTATCCTAAAATCTAAAAAAAGGACATATTAGGGCTATACGGATTCGAACCGTAGACCTTCTCGGTAAAACAGATCAAACGGATTATTATCGAAATGATTCGAACTGTTTCAAAGACCCAACATGCATTTTTTTGCATTGGGCTCTTTCATCAACTGATGTAAAGATCAGTTAGTCCACCATAGTTTTTCTTTACGGAAAGATAATGAGATGGCTCCCTGTGCTCTGATTGATTATTTGTATTATGATCTATCTAGGAGCAATACCAAAGTGTTTCAAAGGAGGATTACCTTGACTTAGGTCTGCCTCCGGCCTAAATTAAATCAACCTAAGTGAAATGGAGTCTCTATCGTTCCGCTGCAAGAGTTGACTATGAGACTTCATACACCCTAAAGTTCATAGAACGAAAAGAAGTTTTTTGGAGGCCCTTATCCTCATTACGCCTAGCATTTAGTGGGCTGGATATTTACCTTATCAACTAGCAAATCAATAAGGGTTCTATTTGATTAGGCACCTGAATTGGCACCTGAATCGGACTGAACCGACTGTTTGTCAGGCTACTGTTCTCCTATTCTCTCGAATCCATGAAGTAAGACATTGATTTTGCAATAAGATCAATTATGTTCATTGCATAATAAGCTCCCTTGAAAAGCATTGGCGCACGTGTAAGCGAGTTGCTCTACCGAACTGAGCTATAGCCCTTGTCAGAGATATCTTAACATATAGATAATTTCTTGTCAAGATGAATATTCTCTAATGCCAGAGGATATCTCTTTGATCTGTTTACTATATAACATACCAATAACATATAACATACCAATAACGGAGCAGTATTGCTTATAAAAAGGATTCGATCTATAATCGATCGAAGTAATGGGTCTTCCTTTGTGGTGATAAATTGCCTACTTAACTCAGTGGTTAGAGTATTGCTTTCATACGGCGGGAGTCATTGGTTCAAATCCAATAGTAGGTAGGTAGGTAGAAAAATTACTAGATAGCATTGGACTTACTTCGCTTCGCTATCTAATAACTTTTTCTACCCCTCTTCCCTTTTTCTTTGTATCAACTAAACCATTGGATTGTATTCAATTGGATGGGGGAATCCAATTGATAGCCTCGACTCGTATCCTAGCTCGTCTGAGAGCTAGCTTCGCTTCAACCAACTCTTTCGTACCCTCAGCTCTACTCAAGTTAGCTTCGGCTATTTCAAGTGCCTGTTGAGCTTCTTCCGGATCAATGTCACTACCCAGTTCCGCATCATTTCCTAAAATGATGATCTCATTATTAACTATTCTCGCAAAACCGCTCCACAGAACCGCCGTTAACCATTGGTCGTTGAGGAGGCGTATTCTCAAAGGACCCATATCTACAGCTGTGTTAATGGGGGCGTGGTTTGGTAATACGCCAATTTGGCCACTATTAGTAGATAAAATGATTTCTTTCACTTCACAATCCCAAATAATTCGCTTAGGAGTTAGTACATAAAGATTTAATTTCATTTCTTCAATTTGTTCTCCTCTTCTAAGTTTATAGCTTTCGTGCTAGCTTCATCGATGTTACCCACCAAATAAAAAGCTTGTTCGGGTAGGCCGTCTAATTCTCCGGAAAGGATTAGTTGAAATCCCCTAATTGTTTCTGCAAGACCAACATACTTTCCTGCAGAACCGGTAAAAACTTCTGCCACAAAGAACGGTTGTGATAAGAAACGTTCAATTTTTCGTGCTCTTGCTACAGTTAAACGATCCTCCTCTGATAATTCATCCAACCCAAGAATTGCGATAATGTCCTGAAGTTCTTTGTAACGTTGTAAAGTTTCCTTAACTCTTTGCGCAGTTTCATAATGTTCGTTGCCAACGATCCGAGGCTGTAACATAGTTGAGGTTGAATCTAAAGGATCTACTGCTGGATAAATACCCTTGGAAGCTAATCCTCTGGAAAGTACGGTAGTAGCATCCAAATGTGCAAATGTTGTGGCAGGAGCAGGGTCGGTCAAATCGTCCGCAGGTACATAAACTGCTTGGATCGAAGTTATGGATCCCTTTTTTGTAGAAGCAATTCTTTCTTGCAAAGAACCCATTTCTGTACTAAGAGTAGGTTGATAACCCACTGCGGAGGGCATTCTCCCTAATAAGGCGGATACCTCCGATCCTGCTTGAACAAAACGAAAGATATTATCGATGAATAGAAGCACGTCTTGCTTATTAACATCTCGGAAATATTCTGCCATAGTTAGGGCAGTTAAACCAACTCTCATACGAGCTCCCGGCGGTTCATTCATTTGACCATAGACTAGAGCTACCTTTGATTCCTCAAAATTTTTTTCATTAATTACTCCGGATTCCTTCATTTCCATATAAAGATCATTTCCTTCACGAGTCCGTTCCCCTACTCCGCCAAATACGGATACGCCTCCATGAGCTTTAGCAATGTTGTTGATTAATTCCATGATGAGTACTGTTTTACCTACTCCAGCCCCCCCAAATAATCCTATTTTTCCTCCACGTCGATAAGGAGCTAAAAGATCGACCACCTTAATACCTGTTTCAAAGATGGATAATTTCGTATCTAGCTCGATAAAGGCAGGCGCAGATCTATGAATAGGGAATGTTGCATTAATATCTACAGGACCCAAATTGTCAATAGGTTCCCCAAGAACGTTGAAAATTCGTCCGAGAGTAGCTCCACCGACTGGAACACTGAGAGGAGCTCCCGTGTCAATCACTTCCAATCCTCTCATCAACCCGTCTGTAGCACTCATAGCTACAGCTCTAACTCGATTATTTCCTAATAATTGTTGTACCTCACAAGTCACATTAATTTCCTTACCGGCAGTGTCTCTACTCTTGACTACCAAAGCGTTATAAATATAAGGTAACTTGCCCGGGGGAAAAGTGATATCCAGCACGGGTCCAATAATTTGATCGATACGCCCTGTGCTTTTTTCTTCAATTGTGGAAACCCCGGGACGAGAAGTAGTAGGATTGGTTCTCATAATTATCACATAATTTTCAAAAAAAAAAGGAATTTGTCGAATTTTTTCTTGTTGAATAATGCCAAATCAAATCCAAAAAAATAGCCAAAAATCCAAAAGTCAAAAGGAAATGAATTAGTTAATTCAATAAGAGAGAAAGGGGGACGAGGACTTGATTTCGTTGCCCAAGCGAATCCCATTCAATCGTTTACTCATGGAATGAGTCCGTTGGAAAGTTCAATCAATCTTTTTTTTCATATACATTTCGCCTTTTGTGGAGGATCTGTCCCTACTCTACTTTCCTATCTAGGACTTCGATATACAAAATATATACTACTGTGAAGCATAGATTGCTGTCAACAGAGAATTTTCTTAGTATTTAGGTATTTACATTCAAAATAAGAAAGGGGCCTATTAAGAACTTGTAAAATAAGGATTAGGGATTGATTTGGGTTGCGCTATATCTATCAAAGAGTATACAATAATGATGGATTTGGTGAATCAAATCCATGGTTTAATAACGAACCATGTTAACTTACCATAACAACAACTCAATTCCTATCGAATTCCTATAGTAGAATTCCTATAGGATAGAACATACACAGGGTGTACGCCTTATATATGAATGAAACATATTCATTAACTTAAGCATGCCCTCCATTTTCTTTAATGAGTTGATATTAATTGAATACCCTTTTTGTTTTAAAAGATTTTTGCAAAGGTTTCATTTACGCCTAATCCATATCGAGTAGACCCTGTCGTTGTGAGAATTCTTAATTCATGAGTTGTAGGGAGGGACTTATGTCACCACAAACAGAAACTAAAGCAAGTGTTGGATTTAAAGCTGGTGTTAAGGATTATAAATTGACTTATTACACCCCGGAGTATGAAACCAAGGATACTGATATCTTGGCAGCATTCCGAGTAACTCCTCAGCCCGGGGTTCCGCCCGAAGAAGCAGGGGCTGCAGTAGCTGCCGAATCTTCTACTGGTACATGGACAACTGTTTGGACTGATGGACTTACCAGTCTTGATCGTTACAAAGGGCGATGCTATCACATTGAGCCCGTTGTTGGGGAGGAAAATCAATATATCGCTTATGTAGCTTATCCATTAGACCTATTTGAAGAGGGTTCTGTTACTAACATGTTTACTTCCATTGTGGGTAACGTATTTGGTTTCAAAGCCCTACGCGCTCTACGTCTGGAGGATCTGCGAATTCCCACTACTTATTCAAAAACTTTCCAAGGTCCGCCTCATGGTATCCAAGTTGAAAGGGATAAGTTGAACAAGTACGGCCGTCCTTTTTTGGGATGTACTATTAAACCAAAATTGGGATTATCCGCAAAAAATTACGGTAGAGCGTGTTATGAGTGTCTACGCGGTGGACTTGATTTTACCAAAGATGATGAAAACGTAAACTCACAACCATTTATGCGCTGGAGGGACCGTTTTGTCTTTTGTGCCGAAGCAATTTATAAATCACAGGCCGAAACCGGTGAAATCAAGGGGCATTACTTGAATGCGACTGCAGGTACAGTCGAAGAAATGATGAAGAGAGCTATATTTGCGAGGGAATTAGGGGTTCCTATTGTAATGCATGACTACTTAACTGGGGGATTCACCGCAAATACTACTTTGGCTCATTATTGCCGCGACAATGGCCTACTTCTTCACATTCACCGGGCAATGCATGCAGTTATTGATAGACAGAAAAATCATGGTATGCATTTTCGTGTATTAGCTAAAGCATTGCGTATGTCTGGGGGAGATCATGTCCACGCCGGTACAGTAGTAGGTAAGTTAGAAGGGGAACGCGAAATGACTTTAGGTTTTGTTGATTTATTGCGCGATGATTTTATTGAAAAAGATCGTGCTCGCGGTGTCTTTTTCACTCAGGACTGGGTATCTATGCCAGGTGTTATACCGGTGGCTTCAGGGGGTATTCATGTTTGGCATATGCCAGCTCTGACCGAAATCTTTGGAGATGATTCCGTATTACAATTTGGTGGAGGAACTTTAGGACATCCTTGGGGAAATGCACCTGGTGCAGTAGCTAATCGGGTGGCTTTAGAAGCTTGTGTACAAGCTCGTAACGAAGGGCGCGATCTTGCTCGTGAAGGTAATGAAATTATCCGAGCAGCTAGCAAATGGAGTCCTGAACTAGCCGCAGCTTGTGAAATATGGAAGGCGATCAAATTCGAGTTCGAGCCGGTAGATAAACTAGATAAGTAGATAAAACTAGATATAAAGAAGGTCTAAATAAAAAAGAAGCGAAATAGAAAGAGAAAAAAGCAGTTACGAAATGCAGTAATTCTTCTTTATTCTTCTAATTGATTGCAATTAAACTCGGCTCAATCTTAAAAAAAAGATTGAGCCGAATAAAAATAGATCTTGATACGATCATGAGACTTGACAAATCGAGATTCCTCTATTCTATATATTTAGAATATATAAAGGTATAATACAATAAATAAATACAAATATAGTATTATCATATGATAATGGAATCAAATACGCAGTATTTACAGAAAAAATCTTTATTTATTGGGAAAGAATCAATGAAAAAAGATTAGGAATCGCAATGCTACTATACGCGTCCGGAGGAGTATTCGGAATAATATTCTTCTATAATCCATTCTTGTGTCTTGCGCGGGGTCTTACTAACAGGACTTCGCTGCACGGGACGGGTTTTCGTCGAAAAGCTAACTCCACCCGGCATTTTCATACCCTTTGGGTGGTATATCGCCTTAAAAAGTCTAAGGGGGTAGTATGAGATCTGTAGTAGGTAAGAGAATTTGCCCTTTGATTTTGATTGAGTATGCTATTTTTCCGCCTTTACCGCGCATTATTGTATGAGCTTCTAGAGGATAGAGGAGCACGTATGCAGGAAGGAAATTACAGCTTAATAAAAAAGTCTAAAAAAGCTTCAACTTTACGGCACTATCAATCAACTAAAAAGCCCTATGTATGAATCCTTACAACCGGTGGGATAGGATAAGAGCGAGTTTCGGTATACTGGGGTTGGGGGATATCCTTATTTCAAAACCTGACGCGCATCTTGCGTTTGTGGGGGTCCGAGAGTGGTTGAAGAAGTATTGCATGTGGAAGTAGGTAGACGAAACTGATTTAGGATTCGAAATGGGCGCATTCGACTAAAAGTCGTACTGAGACCTTTTCAAATTTTAAAGGGTATTCTGAAAGAGGTATTTCATTTTCACAATCGCTTTCTTTTGAATCCAATTTCAAGTTCGATTAGAAGGATAGAAAGGTCATGAGGACGGGAAAAGAAAAATCAAATCTTTTTAATCTCCTTTTTTGCAATTTTCTTATTATCCATTCCATTCATTTTTTTTTATAGAATACTTTAGTATTCTATAGTATTCTATAAAAAATCTTTATTTTGCAAACTAAAAAATACAATAGTCAATATTCCTTATAATAGATATACTTAATTATATTATAAGAATCTTAAGATATTTTTCGAATAGATAGAAATAGTAAATTTGAATTGAGACACCTATTCTATGACGGATTTTAACTTACCTTCTATTTTCGTGCCTTTAGTAGGCTTAGTATTTCCGGCAATTGCAATGGCTTCTTTATTTCTTTATGTGCAGAAAAATAAGATTGTCTAGAACCAATGGGGCCGAATTTTCTCAATGTATTTCCACGCAGGATCATAATACAGATATTTTTTAGTGTAAGTAATATAATATGGTAGGGTATGTGGCTCTTTCTACACACAAATGAAAAATGAAAAACGGCTATGGATGCGGATATAGGCTACGAGCATAAATGCATGCATATGCGGAGCCGGGTATAGCGAGTTTTATTTTAAGTGGATCAACAGATATTTTTTGAATAGAAAGTCAATGTATCTAACCAATTATTTCACAGGAGTACTAGTTACTGAAGGCGATTTCAGAATCAAAAAAAGTAAAGTCAAAATTATTTAGCTTATTCTCTCAATTTCAATCGACCGCTGCTGGATTTAGTATATCTAATATGAATTGGCGATCAGAACACATATGGATAGAACTTCTAAAAGGTTCTCGAAAAAGAGGTAATTTTTTCTGGGCCTGTATTCTTTTTCTAGGTTCACTAGGATTTTTATCGGTTGGGGCTTCCAGTTATCTTGGTAAGAATATGATATCTGTACTTCCATCTCAACAAATTCTTTTTTTTCCACAGGGGGTCGTGATGTCTTTCTACGGAATCGCGGGCCTATTCATTAGCTCCTACTTGTGGTGCACTATTTTGTGGAATGTAGGCAGTGGTTATGACCGATTCGATAGAAAAGAGGGAATAGTGTGCATTTTTCGTTGGGGATTCCCTGGAATAAAACGTCGCGTCTTCCTTCGATTCCTTATGCGGGATATCCAATCAATTAGAATTCAGGTTAAAGAGGGTCTTTATCCTCGTCGTATCCTTTATATGGAAATCCGGGGCCAGGGGGTCATTCCCTTGACTCGTACTGATGAGAAGTTTTTTACTCCACGAGAAATTGAACAAAAAGCTGCCGAATTGGCCTATTTCTTGCGCGTACCAATTGAAGTATTTTGAATACCGATTTAATTTTTTTGAAATGAATTGAATGAATTGGATTCGTTATTGTAAGGGGATTTTTGAGTATTTATCTAAAGAAAGGAACAAACGAGGATAAGAGAAAATTGCTTCTAATTTGTTTTGTCCAAGTGAGATATATGGTATAATATTCTTCCATTTTCATCCGAAAGGGCTTTTTTTTTTATTCTATTTCTCTATTCCACTCCATCTAGATCTAAGAAAGAACCCAATGCAATGAAATTCCACTAGTATACAAAAAAGAGGAATAGATACAAGGTCTCAAACCTTGTTATAGAATTTTTGCTTCAAATAAAAAGAAATATCATATAGAGTCAGCGAATGAAATAGAGTCAGCGAATGAAGCAGATTCATTAACAACTCAATTTACAGATCAAAAATGAAAAAAAAGAAAGCATTGCCTTCTTTCCTATATCTTGTATTTATCGTACTTTTGCCCTGGGGAGTCTCTTTCTCTTTTAACAAATGTCTGGAACTTTGGATTAAGAATTGGTGGAATACCAGGCAATCTGAAACTCTCTTAACTGATATTCAAGAGAAAAAGGTTCTAGAAAGATTCATAGAATTAGAAGAACTTTTTCTCTTGGACGAAATGATAAAAGAGAAACCGAAGACACATGTACAAAAACCTCCTATAGGAATACACAAGGAAATAATACAATTGGTCAAAATAGATAATGAGGATCATCTCCATATCATTTTGCATTTCTCGACAAATATAATCTGTTTGGCTATTCTAAGTGGTTCTTTTTTTCTGGGTAAAGAGGAACTTGTCATTTTGAATTCTTGGGTTCAGGAATTCTTCTATAACTTAAATGACTCAATAAAAGCTTTTTTGATTCTTTTAGTTACTGATTTTTTTGTTGGATTTCACTCCACCCGCGGTTGGGAACTACTAATTCGTTGGGTCTACAACGATCTTGGATGGGCTCCTAATGAGCTAATTTTCACTATTTTTGTTTGTAGTTTTCCAGTGATTCTAGATACATGTTTTAAATTTTGGATCTTTTTTTCTTTAAACCGTCTATCTCCTTCGCTTGTAGTCATTTATCATTCAATTAGTGAAGCATAAACTCATTTGATTTCCTGATATTAATCAAATTAGCATCTTTCTTCCTTTAGAAAGAAAGCCCTTTTCCATTTTAGCAAAATTCTTTCTATTTCTACCTGCTCAAGGTATTCATCATTCCAGTACAACTGTTGCAGTAGAATGACAACAGACTCGTGTATAGGGAACTAGATTAGCTTAGCTACCTATCTAATTTATTGTAGAAATTCTGGGATCTGCGATTGGATATGGAAAATAGAAATACTTTTTCTTGGGTAAAGGAACAGATGATTCGATCGATTTCTGTATCGATCATGATATACGTAATAACTCGGACATCTATTTCAAATGCATATCCCATTTTTGCGCAGCAGGGTTATGAAAACCCACGAGAAGCAACCGGACGAATTGTATGTGCCAATTGCCATTTAGCTAATAAGCCCGTGGATATTGAAGTTCCCCAAGCTGTGCTTCCCGATACTGTATTTGAAGCAGTTCTTCGAATTCCTTATGATATGCAACTGAAACAAGTTCTTGGTAATGGGAAAAAGGGAGGGTTAAATGTGGGTGCTGTTCTTATTTTGCCCGAGGGATTCGAATTAGCGCCGCCTGACCGTATTTCTCCTGAGTTGAAAGAAAAGATAGGAAATCTTTCTTTTCAGA